TCTCCTCAGGCGGAAGTGCCAAATCATTTGACTCTTCACCCAGTCCAATATAAAGGACTGGTCAATCAAATAATAGATAGTAAATGGGTCAGTTTGAAAATAAATGAATTGCTAGTCGTAGAGTATTATTCTCGTCAAACTTAATTAAACCTAAACTCAAATAAAATAGCAGAGGTTTGGGCAATTTTCTTCCCTTTTATCAAATTAAATTAACCTAAGGTTAAGTAAGAAAAATACGGGTTTGATTCTGATTTTATCTCATTTATGTATCATAGCCCGAGGGGCTATTTTCATATTCTTTCCGGTATTCTTCCTAGTCGCGGAATTAGGAATAGAGAATCTATATCAATGAAAGGTTTAACTGGTGGAATAAAGGTCTCCATTGCTATTTGATCCGGTATTTTTAATAAATAATAAAATGGATCTATTAAGTGAAGGTGCGGAAAGAGAGGGATTCGAACCCTCGGTAAACAAAAGCCTACATAGCAGTTCCAATGCTACGCCTTGAACCGCTCGGCCATCTCTCCTACATAATGATTATGAATCAAAAACCAAGTGAATAGTGAGTTCTTCATATTTCATTCTAGATTATTGGATTGGATAAGTATGACCAATCCATTTTAACTATATATTTGAACTATATATTACAAAATATTATAAATAAAAATAGAAAATTTTTCATCAAAGTAAAGAAAGATCTTTCGAGGCCTCAAGACAATTATTTTTTACGAAATTTTTTTATTTGTAATTTTGAAAATGAAAAGGGGTTTGTGTTTGCAAAAACGACTCCTACTAGAAATTCGATTCGAATCCATTAAATCAATGAATTAGAACGAATCAACTGATTAATAGGTCTAGATTTTTTAGACTAGGGTTAATGGATACCTTTCTATCATAATTCTATATAGACTACGATTCCATACCTTACAAATTCTCAAATTTCTTTCCGACTTTAGAATTCTCAACAACAAACCCCTTCCCTCACCCCTCTATTCTAGATTGATAAAACATTTTGTATAGTGGATTGTATACCTGCTATGTACATAACATAAAAAAGAGGTGGTTATTCTATTTTCATCATAGAATGATTTTTTCCTCTTTGTATCATAATTCAATACAAATTTCTCGAGTTATTTGAATCTGTAACTTCAACGAAATCGGAATAGTTCGCTTCGTTGGTATACTACTACATTAGGATGAAATCGAACCGGGTTGGACCTTTTCTTATTGATTCCTATAAAAAAGGAACAATTGGAATAAAAAGCCCATAATCTTTTTTTTTCAAATCAATCTATTTTTATGTTATTTCGTACTGTACAATTCTTTTCTTTGTGGGATCATTTTCCCCCGAGAGGGAATGAGAAGAATTATAAAATGGATTGCTAGCTATGCCTAGATCGCGGATAAATGGAAATTTTATTGATAAGACCTTTTCAATTGTAGCCAATATCTTATTGCAAATAATTCCGACAACTTCAGGAGAAAAGGAGGCATTTACCTATTACAGAGATGGTGTGATTTGATTCTTTTTTTTCTCTTGGTCTTACGAGAAAGACATGTGATTCGGAAAAATTTTTGAAATAAATCTACGCTTGTTGAAGGTGAAGTTTGGAAATAGAACAATTCCTTCTGTCGTGTATCCTCGATTAATGCAACCTCAGATGCTATGTTTCAATCTTAGATTCTAGTATTGAGCGAAAGGTTATATCTAGAGGTTCTGTATTATGGGGCAATCCTACTCCACTACACTAGTACCAACGGACAGCATAAGGGAAGAAGCACTACACCTAGGAATCAACAACACGAAAACCTTGTTAGAAATGACCCCTTTCCTTATTGGGCTCGGGACTAAAAGAATGGTTGGGACAACAAACATCCATCTCGTTCGTACTTTGGATACCAATATAACCATCGAAGGTTGTTTGAAGTGACTAATTCCTGGAAATTAGGAGGCGTTGAAAACAAAGAAATTGCTCGAGTTCTCATTTCTATCTAGTTATCTAGTCTCAACACCCTTGATATTAAGAAAAGATCTCTTGCAGGAAGGTTGGCTAGAGATTTCTTGTAAAAACACTAGCCCTGCTCAGTCCATAATGAGAATATTTTCATCTTTTTGATTTCATGTATATTCTCCTTATGTACATAAGGGAGGAGCCGTATGAGGTGAAAATCTCACGTACGGTTTTGGAACGGAGATTCTTTTAATTGAATGGCGACCGTAACGGATGTCAGCTCAATCCGAAGGAAATTATGCAGAAGCTTTACAGAATTATTATGAAGCTATGCGACTAGAAATTGATCCTTATGATCGAAGTTATATACTCTATAATATAGGTCTTATCCATACAAGTAATGGAGAACATACGAAAGCTTTGGAATATTATTTTCGAGCACTAGAACGAAATCCATTCTTACCACAAGCTTTTAATAATATGGCCGTGATCTGTCATTACGTGCGACTATCTTCACTATAGAAGTAAAAAAAGAAAAACAAAAAAAG